CTTTTTTACATCTTCTACGTGAAAATGTTCAATTTTGATAAGGTCTTCTTGACTGTTATTCAAAAGGTCCAATAATGTATGTATATTGGACTTTTTGAGACAATTGTAGATTCTGGGAGGCATTTCTAATTGGTCAATAAAAATATATTGAAAGGCTAGTTCTTTTTTTTTTTTTCTTAGGTTAACTAATCTATTATGAAAAGGAAAAAAGGGTAAAGTAACTTGATGTTGATTGTTCTCTAAATAGAACGTTTCTTTTTCTACATGTAGAAAAGGAATAAATAAATTAATCAAATTCCGGGAGGCTTCATGAAGTGCTTCTTTAGGAGTTAAACTTCCATTTGTCCATATTTCTAGAAAAAGAATCTCTTGTTTTTCATTCCCATTCCCATAAGAATGAATACTATGATTCGCGTTTTGAACAGGCATGAATACAGCATCTATAGGATAACTTCTGTCTTCAAAGTTATTTGACATTTTTAGACTATATCCGCGATTCCTCTCGATTTTTAATCCAATACACAAATCTATTGGTTCCGTTAAGGTAGCTATATGCTGTGTATTATCAATGATTTCCACAGAGGGCGGTAAAATTATGTCTCGAGCAGTTATATATCCAGGACCTTGGACACAAATAAGCGCGTTGCGCGTTCCATATAGATTACTTCTTAATACAATCTCGTTCAAATTCATTAAAATTTCATGTACTGATTCTTGAATACCTACTATGTTAGAATAGTCATGTGGTATGTTCTCAGATTTTGCACGTGTAATACATGTTCCTTCTATTTCGCCAAGTAAAGCTCTTCGCATCGCAATGCCTATTGTGTCGGCTTGACCTTTCATAAGTGGAGACAGAATAAAGCGTCCATAATAAAGACGCTTACTGTCTCTTCTTGATTCAACACACTTCCACTGGAGTGTCCGAGTAGATACTTTGACTTTCTCTCGAACCATAGTAATTTTTTTTGATCAGATCATTGAATCGTTTATTTCTCTTGAAACCCTTTCAGCCTTTATTTAGTTCTATACACGTCTTTTTTTAGGGGGTCTACAACCATTATGTGGCATAGGGGTTACATCTCGTACGAAACTTAAAAGTATACCGCTTCTACGAATAGCTCGTAATGCTGCATCTCTTCCGAGTCCAGGGCCTTTTATCCTTACTTCAGCTCGTTGCATACCTTGATCCACTACTGCTCGAATAGCATTTCCTGCTGCGGTTTGGGCAGCAAAAGGTGTTCCTCTTCTTGTACCCCGGAATCCACAAGTACCTGCGGAGGACCACGAAATCACCCGACCCCGTACATCTGTAACGGTCACAATGGTATTGTTGAAACTTGCTTGAACATGAATAACTCCCTTTGGTATTCTACGTACATTTTTACGTGAACCACTACGTGTATTTTTACGTGAACCAATTCTTAATATAGGTTTTGCCATTTTTTTTCATTTCACAAGAAATATATGGATATATCCATTTCATGTCAAAACGGACCTTTTTTTTTGCCAGCTCCTTGGAAGTGCCTTTTCCTTTACTTTAGTTCCTTTAGTAAGATTATCCTTGTCTTTGTTTATGCCTCGGGTTGGAACAAATTACTATAATTCGTCCCCTCCTACGGATTAGTCGACACTTTTCACAAATTTTACGAATGGAAGCCCTTATTTTCATAGTTGTTATTCCTTAATTCTGTGAATATATTTATTGGTGGACGAAAAAAAGGTTTCTTGATATTTTTTAATCTTGAATTGTATCTTCGTAAAAGGAATGTTGAAATTGAAAAAAACCACTTACTCATTTGAATCCTTGTTATGGAGTCTAGAAAATGGCTGTCCCCTTATTAACTTATACCTAAGAACTTACTCAAAATTTTAATTTTTTCTCCTATAGGTATACCTATACAAAAATATGTCGAATCCTTTCAGAAGCATGACCTAAAATAAAAAAAATCTTTAGTATCTAAACAAAATCGAACCATGCCGTTCGAAAGTGATTCAGAAAGAAAACTTTCATTAATTCATTTTTTTCTTTAATTTTATTCGAAGTAAAACATCCGAAACTTTTTTGAGCAGGGGTGGTATTACACAACCCCTTTTTTTTTCACAAATCGTAAGTTCCGGATATCCCATTTTTATATTAGAAGGATTACCATATATAACACAAAATTTCTCCGCCGATTCTTTTTAGTCGAGCTTCTCGGTCTGTCATTATACCTTGAGAAGTCGAAAGGATTACAATTCCTATTCCGCCTAAAATTCGTGGAATTCGTTGAGAGTTAGAATAGATTCGTAGACCCGGTCGACTTATTCTCTTTAAATTTAAAATCGTTTTATAGGATTCTTTCTTATTTCGTCTGTGTCTTAGGGTTAAAATCAAAAAATATTGGTTGTTTTCGCGATGTTTCCTTACGTTTTCGATAAAACCCTCTCGTAAAAGGATTTTAACAATGCTTTCGGTGATGTTAGTCGATCCTATCCGAACCGTTCCTTTTCTATTCATGTCAGCATTTCGTATAGAGGTTATTATATCAGCAATAGTGTCTTTCCCCATGATAAGTTAAAATTCCTTATTGTTCTATAATTTTGATATAATCAACATGTTCTTTTTCTTTTATTTATATATAGATATAGACGAATTCTATATTAATATATGAATTAAATTCTTAATATTTTATTATTAAGGGTATATGCGTGATACACAATCTATTAATTAATTTTATTTCAATACCATTTTTTTTAATCCTATACTAACTATCGATATTTAGATCTTATAATACCTCAGGAGCTAATGAAACTATTTTAGTAAAGTTTAATTGTCTCAATTCCCGTGGGATCGCCCCAAAAACTCGAGTTCCTTTTGGATTTCCTTCTTGATCAATGACAACTGCGGCATTGTCATCATATCGTATTATCGTCCCATTGTTACGTTTGAGTTCTTTACAAGTACGTACAATTACAGCTCTAATCACTTCTGATCTTTCTAGAGGAGTATTTGGTATTGCTTCCTTGATTACAGCAACAATAACGTCACCAATATGAGCATATCGGCGATTACTAGCTCCTATTATTCGAATACACATCAATTCTCGAGCCCCGCTGTTGTCTGCTACATTCAAATAGGTTTGTGGTTGAATCATATCATTTTTTTTTGATCTCTTCTTTTAATGCAAAGGACGAAGTAAAAAAATATTGTTTGTCAAAAAAAGAAAACTTATAATCTTTTTATCCTTAAATGTTATTTAGCTTTTTCATTCTATATTCCTATTCAGAAATAATGAATTGGGTTTTTATAGGCATTTTTGATGCCGCTATTGAAATAGCTTTTCTGGCTATATTTTCGGGTACACCACCCATTTCATAAAGGATTTTACCTGGTTTAACCACAGCTACCCAATACTCAGGGGATCCTTTCCCAGAACCCATACGCGTTTCCGCAGGTCTTACTGTAACTGGTTTGTCTGGAAATATACGTACCCAAATTTTTCCACCACGTCGTACATTTCGTGTCATTGCTCGTCGCCCTGCTTCTATTTGTCTAGATGTGATCCAAGCGGGTTCAAGTGTTTGAAGAGCATATCTGCCAAAACAAATACGATTCCCACGAGAAGATATTCCTTTTAGTCTTCCTCGATGTTGTTTACGAAATCTGGTTCTTTTTGGGTTATAGTTGATGGGTTTTTTCTAAATTAGAAATTCCATCTCTACTACAGAACTGAACGTGAGAGTTTCTTCTCATCCAGCTCCTCGCGAATAAAAGGACTCAAAAAGCTTGTATTAAGATATAGTTAATGATTCATTCTATTAATCATGGTATTTTTTGAAATTGCATCTGATCTCTTCTAAATTTGTGTATGTCTTTTTCGAAATGGAATCCAAGATGAATTCTATTTATTTAAAAATAACGTAATATCATCATCTCGAATGTCGTTTTTGTTAGAGTTAGAATATTCTAACAAATCCTTATTTGCTTTTATCTTTTGAATTTTTTTTTCGTATTTTATTACTTTTTTTTTATTTGAAAAAAAAAACAAATTTTTCGCCGGCGAATATTTACTCGTTCAATATCTATTTAAGTTTGATGTTTATCCCACGAGGTCTCAGAATAAAAATCAGAATAGATAATAAAGTTTCTGGTTTATTCCGCCATCCTGTCCAATGAATTACTAAGATTTGTTTTTCAATAGAATCCTCCATATTCATGGGTTCCGTCGTTCCCATCGCTTCTTGATTAATCATTAGGCCCGAATTCTACAATGGAGCTCTTATATGAAATTTGGAATTTCATTTTTTAATTTGTTTTTGAGTCAATTTTCTCAGTTTTTATTGGCTCAAGGCTCTTCATTTTTTTTTTTTTTTCGGAACAGATTTATCTAATTATTATGAATGAATCTGTATTGATGCTTTATTACATTGCTTTTCTTACAGTGACCTCATAGACTTTCCAAATTGGAATTATATATCATTAATATTCAATTTTTTCTCTCTTTCTTTCATCCTTCCATTTATCCGCATACTTTTCGATTACCTTTCATAACTTATAATCATATTTCTTTATTCTTTTTTTTTTGTAAAAAAAATTCAGTTGCTACAATGATATGATCAATCTATCATATCTTGACTGATTTTTTTTGATCCAGATAATACGAAGCAATGAGTTGGTTAGGTTATTTATTAATGCTATAGTTATTAGTTGCTGTTATAGGTAAGTTCTTTTTTCTTTTTTTTTTATCTTAATCTAATCGAATCCTAAACCAACGAGTCACACACTAAGCATAGCAATTATATCAAAGGAGTTTTGATGGAAATTTTTATTCAACCTTATAGAATTGCTTATTTTATTCTTAAACATAAAAACGAAGACTGCAATTTTTTTATTACTGTTATAGTGTTATACTACATAGTTTTCGTTTTTTATCGTTGGATAAAATGTAAAGATAAAGAAAGTTTTTTTATTCTTCGTCTACGAATATCCAAATTTTTATTCCTAAGACCCCATAAAT